TGAACTATATAGCGAGTGGCTTTATACCAATAAAGAGAAAAATAAGAACTTAAATAATGAATTTATAAATAGAATCGAGGCTTTAGAGACATTATTTCTTTCTCTAAATATACTTGAAACAAAGACTAGATTGTGTAATGCGGAGACTAAAAACAAAAAGAATTTCCTAGTTAATTTGTGTAATGTTGAGAAAAAAAACAAAAATAATTGCCTAATTAAAATGTATGATCCCTTTTTAAATGGGATGTATCGTGGAAGAATGAAGAAAATTTTTTCATCTTCAATCAGAAAAGAAACTTCGATAGAAAATTGCACAGAGCCCTCTGAAATAAATCAAATTCACGATATCCTTCTTCCTTATCCTACTTTTCCAGAATCTGAACAGAAAACAGAAATATCAGAAAAAAAACAAGTAAAAATTGATTCAAATAATAGGTTAAAGTTTTCATTGAACGCAATTCTAACTAATCCTAAGCGCGAAAAAAAATCTATTGGAATAAACATAAATGAAATAGGTAAAAAACCACCTCGATGGTCATACAAATTAATCAACGAGTTGGAACAAATGTTTAAAAAACGACGAAAAGAACAAGGCGTAATGCAAGGGCTGGATCACCAGCTTCGAACAAGACGATTTAAACGTATAGCTTTTTTAACTCGTTCCAAACGAAGTTTTAAGAAATCTAATTTCAAGAATTATAATCTTTATACAAAATTTAATAGAGATTCGGGTTTTATAAGTTATTTGGAAGAACCAGATTTTCGTCGAGCCGTAATCAAAGGATCTATGCGCATTCAAAGACGTAAAATGGTTATTTGGGGACCGTCTCAAGGAAATCCGCATTCCCCTCTTTTTTTGGAAAAAATGGAAGATTTTCCTTTTCCTATATCCGACCTAATGAAGCTTTTTTTTAATATTAGAGATTGGTTGAGTAAAAAGTCAGAATTTGAAATTTTAGATCAACAATTCCAAATAAAAAAAAACAACCAGGAAGACGCAATGGAATTCTGGGAAAACATTCCATATGCACAAAAAACAAGAAGTATTCTGTTACTAGCACAATCAATTTTGAGAAGGTATATTAAATTACCCTTATTGATACTAGCTAAGAATATTGGCCGTATTTTATTAAGGCAATCTCCGGAATGGTATGAGGATTTCCAAGATTGGAATAGAGAAATTTATTTAAAGTGCAGCTATAATGGTCTTCAATTCTCCAAAACGGAATTTCCTAAAAATTGGTTAATAGACGGTTTTCAGATCAAAATCTTATACCCTTTTCATTTGAAACCGTGGCACGGATCTAACCTACGACTCTCTGATAGAGATCGAAAGCAACAAGATGATTTTGATTCTTGTTTTTTAACAGTTTTGGGAATGGAAACAGAATATCCTTTTGGTCCTCCTCGAAAAACACCTTCCTTTTTTGAACCCATTTTTAAAGATATAGACTACAAAGTAGAAATAAGAAATTTTAATTTGAGAGTTCAAAGAGTTTTAAAAAAAATAACAAAAAAACAAGAAAAAGCATTTTTGTTTTTAAAACAAATAATAAAAGCACTTTTAAAAGGAAAGAAAATTCCATTATTTATACCGAGAGAAATATATGAATCAAGTGAAACTCAAACAGAAAAGGATTCGAGAATCAGCACTCAGATAATTCATGAATCTTTTAGTCAAAATAAATCTAGAGATTATTCACAGGCAAAAGAAGAGATTAAACATAGAATTGATAGAAGAAACACAATCAGAAATCAAATAGAAATAATGAAAAAAAATAAAAAGAATAATCGAGAATCACCCCCAAAATTTTTGAAAATATTAAAAAGAAAAAATATTGAATTAATATTTCAATTTTGCATTGAAAAAATATACGTAGATATCTTTTTATGTATCATTAATATGCGCAGAATTTCTCTACAACTTTTTATGGAATCAACAAAAAAAATTCTTGAAAAATACATTGACAATAATGAAATAAATAAAGAAAGAATTAATAAAAAAAAACAAAATAAAATTGACTTCATTTCGCCTATGACTATAAAAAAGGGTTTTGATAATCTTAGAAATAGTAAGCAGAAGCCACATATTTTTTTTGATTTATCTTATTTGTCACAAAAATATGTATTTTTTAAATTATCACAAACCCAAGTTATTAACTTCAATAAGTTAAGATCTATTCTTCAATATAATGGACCATCTTTTTTTCTTAAGAATGAAATAAAGGATTTTTTTGGAAGACAAGGAATATTTGATTCCAAAGTAAGACATAACAAACTTTCAAATTATGAAAAGAATCCATGGAAAAACTGGTTAAGAAGTAATTATCAATATGATTTATCTCAGATTACATGGTCTACATTAGTCCCACAAAAATTGCGAAATCAAATAAATCAATACCATACGTCTCAAAATGATGATTTAAAGAAATGGTATTCCTATGAAAAAGACCCATTATTGGATTATAAAAAAAAACAAAATTTGAAAGTATATTTATTA